TCGATTCGATTAGTCCTTATACTATATATAACCATTTGAACCCTGAATTGTTCTATGACTCATATTCCAGAGTATATCTTTTAATTCCAGAGTATATCTTTTAACGCAAGGGGTCAAACAAAAAAAAAAGAAAATTCCTTATTTTTTCCTGCCCCTAAATTAAATATTAATTAAATAATGGTAGACTGGAAATGAAAGTCCCTTTCTCGCATTCGTTCTCTATTGCATTGGCGGAAAAACAAAACAATATCTGATTCCTTGATTTCAAGGAAAGATATTGAAAAATCAATTTTCGAAATCCACTTTTATATGTAGCGGAAAAGAATAGCGATTTATTCCTATGAAGCATCCAGTAACAAGAAGATTAAATCGGAAATATCGACAAATTCTTGCCTTGCGTGGTCTAAGGAAATAAAAAAAATCAATCCGCTTGTACAATTTAATCTATATCGAATTAATCTATATCGAATTTAAATATCAGAATAGCTGATATAGTCATTATTCAATGGGTCAGGTCCACTTACTTTTTCTTGATTTATAATTTTATGGTGGGTTTGATAAGAACAATGGAGAAGTAAGAATACTTTGGTTTGGTTATTAATAATAGGGATGGACATCAAGTGGTTGATATTATAGCCCAGGACCAAAAATGTGAATAATGAGACATGAAGAGGACTACTATGTCACTACAGGGTAGACTACTCCTAATAAGTGCAATTAGTTATTATGATAATGAATAAATGTTCAACTTTCTAACTATAACTCATAATAATCAAAACTCATTATAAATGTGGTTACCTTTTTCCTTTTTTAGAAACAAAAAATATCTCTGTTTTCCGCTGAAAAACGAAGACTAAATCTTGAGTTTAGTGGAAAAGCCCTTTATCGGATTTGAACCGATGACTTACGCCTTACCATGGCGTTACTCTACCGCTGAGTTAAAAGGGCCCGTTTTATTCAATTCATGAATTTGCCATTATGAGTCTAATGCATATATGTATATATATTATATGCACTATATGTACATATATACATATATACATATATGCATAGGGGTTCATACAAGAACCATCAAATAGAAAAAAATTCTATGAAATCATAACATAAAAGTAGGAAAGACTTTTCGGATCTGGTCATACCATTAGATTCTATTGACAATTCCAAAAAACTGTTCATACTATTATCATACTATGATGATGATTATCATAGTATGATGACGGTCGGGTGGATATGCCCCTATCGTCTAGTGGTTCAGGACATCTCTCTTTCAAGGAGGCAGCGGGGATTCGACTTCCCCTGGGGGTAGAGAGGAAGTTGATCGTAGATTATCAATAAATCTAGAATTAATTCTTCCTGGGTCGATGCCCGAGCGGTTAATGGGGACGGACTGTAAATTCGTTGACGATATGTCTACGCTGGTTCAAATCCAGCTCGGCCTAATAATTCGTTGCTCCATGAATATGATATAACCAATTTGTTCTCCAGAAACAGAAATGCCTGATCCGTAGAAATGAAGAGAAAGAGTCAATTTTTTCTCTATCCATGTTTTTCTCATTCGTTCTGATTTTTCTAACTATCTAGATTCATGATACTTAATTAAGATTAAGTATCATAAAAATAGTTCTTTTTTCTCATTGAAAAATTGATTATCCATTTTTTTGGCAATAAAATAACCACTCGTTACTAGTAATCCGTGTCGCTCTCACTATATTCCATATCTATGTGGATATTCAGTATATCATTCGTGTTTCTGTTACAACACAACGAATAGAATGTTCTCATCAAACTAGTAAGAATATGTATGCCATACACCTTGCTGGGATTGTAGTTCAATCGGTCAGAGCACCGCCCTGTCAAGGCGGAAGCTGCGGGTTCGAGCCCCGTCAGTCCCGAACTAGGATCCGATGAATTGATAAATTCATCTCTCCATTTTCTGTGAAAGGGGGGACAGGTAGCAAGATCTAACCCCCAGCGGGGGATCCTTATTTTTTTTGTTTTTCGTGTCGCATTTATCATCAGACAAGTACGGGAATTTCCATTTCTGTCACTAATACCGAAAGATAAGGGGAGACATATGTAAGTTGGTACAATCGGTGGCATTACTATATTCAGTATTTTAAGAGATACCATACTCGTCTCGTCTGACTTTCTTTTTCAATTGCTCTTGAACAATGAAATGGAATAGAGTTCCCCTATTTTTACCGGGAGTACATCCCTATCGTGATATAACAAATTGTATTCGTTTATTGTACGATACACAATGAACTTAACATAATTACCTCGACAGAATACCTCTCAGGTTAAACCATACCCTTTCTAGCCTCGACTTTGTTTGTGTATCCTCAATGACTAATTGGAAACAATCTATCTATTCTCATGCAAATTGCACATTGAATTTTTGATGTATGCGTTCTAGTCTCAATCCAAGAAAGAAGAAGAGATACTAATAAAATAAAAGACCAAGCAACGCCCCTTTTTAGTAAATTTGTTGGAATATTAGATCTTTTCCACTTAACACCCGTCCTTTTTTCCATCTCACTTCTACTGTTTGGATCTGTGTGACCCATAGAATACCGGTCATATAATATCTCATAATTGTATGTATAAGTATAAGGAAAGAGAATTGTATAAGGAAGACAGTAGGTTATGGAAAAGAAAAAAGTGGAAAAAGGATGAAAAATTCAATGGAATTCCTGATCCGATAAAGAATCCCATTTCGGATTTAGTATGGATAAAATAAAAGATTTTCCTATGTTATACTATTCAATTCTCGACGATGAATCGATTTGATAGATCAGATATTGTTATTCATAATATTGATCCGATTCAGTATCATCAGAATGAAATTCATCCCATTGAATTGACAGGAGTAAAATTTCTTATCTCTATGGGATTAGATCCCGAGTTATTGCGAAGTAAAAAAAACAATGAGATTATGGAAGTCAATATTCTCGCATTTATTGCTACTGCACTGTTCATTCTAGTTCCTACTGCTTTTTTACTTATCATCTACGTAAAAACAGTCAGTCAAAATGATTAATTTAACTGAAACTTGGATTATTAGTTCTTATCAATGATTGAAGAAATGAAAGAAAGGGATTAAAACTCCAAGTTTTAAATGAAATGAAATGGCTGGAATCATAAGTATCTGAGATAGTGTGGTAGAAAGAACTATATATAATATAGTTCTTTCTACCACACTAGATAGTATTGTATACTATATTTTTATCATATAAAGTTGTATACGGATATGGTTTTATATAGATATAGATCAATGTACAATATGTACATGTATTAGATGTACATCTAATCTAATATATGTACATCTAATACATGTACATCGAAATAGCAGTCTAATTCCATTTCTTTTTTTCTCCAGATCTATTTTTTTCGTTTTTAGTTTCGCAAAACGATCAATTAAACGATTGATACAATTCGATCACTCAATCGATTATTCAATTAGTAGTTCCCCTATAGTCCACTTCTTCCCCATACTACGAGTGAGAGGGAAAATGTAAAGACTACCATTAAAGCAGCCCAAGTGAGACTTACTATATCCATGTGAATTATGTCTCCTATCTCTATGAAGGAATTATTTCATTATTGATTATTGATCAATAATCATAGTGGAATCAATGGTGGAGAGTCAAAAGAAAAGTTGAAAAAAAGAAAAAGAGGATAAATAAAAAGTTAGGAAGTAAAATGGACTTTTTGTTGGGGATTACAAAAAAAAATGTATGTAATAATGGTGGTGGTGTCTTCCCATTCCATTCTTTCACAGAAAGAAAGACGTAAGCCTTAGATCAAATAAAATAGAGGTATCTGATAGATAGTTATCTATCTTGATGGTATATTTTGACGTCTTTTGCTTATGAAAGAAAGGTAACAAACAATAGGTCTTACTATTTCTACATGTTCCATTAGGAGCATTCCTTTGCTATTTACAAATAAAAGGTGTGTGTATCGTATTTGTACTTAATGCTTCCCGATTCTACCAGATATTTTATAATATAGGAACTTGTTACGAGTAGATTCATTGGATTAGTTCATCAATAGCCTTAAGTCAGAATCCTATTTTCTTTTGACTCTATAAATAAGAGCCGCCCAACCATGTTAATTGAATGTTTGAGTACTCAAAGCCTCTCGTGAGTCTGGATACAAAGTATCTTCAGTCCTTTCCACAACTTCTAAATTGATTTCCCATCAGCCTATTCTATTCAATCTAATTCCAGACAGAGTCAGTAGACACTATTTTAGTATTTAGTATAGGTAGTGTAAGATAATTAGGAAGTCTTGATAGTCTTTCGTATAATCTCTTCTTCAATCCTAGGAGCAAAAATGGAGTGTCCTTTAGGAACCTTTGGATACTAAGATTTCCGACCTCTTACTTTCGTAGTTCTGAATCCCAGAATTGACTCTCACTATTTATTTAATTCAATTGATATCATAAATCAAATAAATGTCCGAATCAATCATTAATAAGTAAGGGTTACTTCATCCCTATTGGTACCGGTTTGGACCGGTACCCAGATTTTGAGAAAAAAAATTTACAGTTCTTTTTTATAGAATTATGGATTCTAAAAATCAAGTATCGACAGGCCTAGTCGTTTGCCTCTGCTTCTTGCGGGGCAAGAATTTGTCGAGTTAGATCAGCAGAATAAGAAATTGAAAGTCTTTTGTTGATCAGGCGACACCCGGATTTGAACTGGGGATAAAGGATTTGCAGTCCCCCGCCTTACCACTTGGCCATGCCGCCAAATCTGATCCAAAATGGATAATATTTTTATCCACCCATATTCTATTACTAATTTTTTTTGATCTTGAATCCCATTGTACTTATCCCTTTTAAAAAATTAATCCCTATTTTTTCTTGGATCCAGTTTATATTATTCTCTTCGATTGATTGTATCTCAAAAGACACACTGCTTAAAAACTTCCCTTCTCCTTCTATTGAAAAGAGAAAAAATAGATTTCCGGTCACAGACCGAAAAATTCAGGGC